GATCAACGGGTCTGGTTTTACTACAATTACTTGAAATGCGTTTAGATAACATCCTTTTTCGATTGGGTATGGCTTCAACTATTCCTCAAGCCCGCCAATTGGTTAATCATAGACATATTTTAGTTAATGGTCGTATAGTGGATATACCAAGTTATCGTTGCAAACCCCGAGATATTATTACAGCAAGGGATGACCAAAAATCGAGAGCTCTGATTCAAAATTATCTTGATTCATCCCACCATGAAGAATTGCCAAAGCATTTGACTCTTCACGCATTCCAATATAAAGGCTTAGTCAATCAAATAATAGATAGTAAATGGGTCGGTTTGAAAATAAATGAATTACTTGTCGTAGAATATTATTCTCGTCAGACTTAAACCTAACTAAAATAACAAACCAAGGGTTCGTACAATTTTTCCCTTTCACTTAAGTTAAGTAAAGGGACACAAGGTAAGGAATTGGATCCGGAGATTTGTATTTTTCTCCCATTCATGTATCATAGATCAGTAGGCAGATCTTTATTCCCTGCCCGTTCTTTCTTTCCTTCCGTATCACAGAAATTAGGAATTGAGAATCTATCTCAAAGAAAGGTCTGAAGCATTGGTGAATTGGGTGAAGATACGGAAAGAGAGGGATTCGAACCCTCGGTAAACAAAAGCCTACATAGCAGTTCCAATGCTACGCCTTGAACCACTCGGCCATCTCTCCTACATAATGATTATGACCGAGAATCCGAGCGAATTGCGAGTTGTTCATATTCGATTGTTAGATGGGTACAGACACTCGAATCCATTCTAGCTATAAAAATGGAAAACTTTTCATCAAAGAAAGAATTTTTTCTTCGAGCCAGGGAGCTGGGAGAAAAAGATAATATAATTTTTTTTTTGAAAAACGGTTAAAAACAATAAAGATATATCTTGTTTGCCAAGACGGAGACGGCGCTCCTACCTTTTTCTGATATTTTTACCGGATTCAATCAATGAATTGGAACGAATCAACTGATCGGTCTGTTTTGTTAGACTATGGTGAATGGATACCTTTAGATCATAATTATCTTTTTATTCAAATTCAATTTCCATAAGAATTTGAAAATTTCTTTCCAATTTTAGGTCGCTTAACAACAACCCCTTAACCCGTAAATCTATTCCAAATTCATAAATCATCCTTTTCGATTTGATTGTATAGTGTATAAGCGTCTACCCGCTATGCACAAAACACAAAACGGAGGGTTATTATATTTTCATTATAGAAGGATTATTGAAGAATTATTCGATTTTTTTCTTCTTTGTATCTTAATTTCAGAAAAACTTCTCGAATTCTCCTAATCCGCAAGATAAATTCTTTGATTCTTCTACTTTGATCAAATCAGAATAGTTCCTTTCATTCTTATACTACTACATTTTGATGAAATCGAATTGGATTCTAATATTTCTTATTTTTTATCGACCCCTTTCAAAAAGCAAAAAGAAAAAATTGGATATGAGTCTGCTTTTATGTTATTTCGTACTGTAAAATTCCTTTACTTGTGGGATCGTTTTCTCACGAGAGTTAATGAAAAGAATTATAGAATGGATTTCTACCTATGCCTAGATCGCGGATAAATGAAAATTTTATTGATAAGACCTTTTCAATTGTGGCCAATATCTTATTACGAATAATTCCGACAACTTCAGGAGAAAAAGAGGCATTTACCTATTATAGAGATGGTGTGATTTGATTATTTTTTTATTTACCGCTTCGGTCTTAGGAGAAAGACGGAAGATTCGGGATAGAAAAGAACGAAAAAGATTATTGAAAAAATCTACGCTTGTTGAAGGTGAAGTTTCTAGATAAAACAATTCCTTCTGTCGTGTATCCCCGATTAATGCAGCCTCAGATGCTTCAATTGTCGATTCGAGTATTGAGCGAAAGGTTACACCTATGGGTTCTATATTACAGGCCAACCTTACCATACTAGACTAGTACCAATAGGCCGCATAGGGGAAGAGGCGCTACGCCTAGGAATCAACAACACGAAAACTTTGTTTAAAATTACCGCTTTTCCTTATCGGGATCGGGACTAAAAAGAATGGTTGGGATAACAAACATCCATCTCGTTGGTACTTTGGATACCCTTAGAACCATAGAAGACTGTTGAAGTGATTAATTCCTGGAAATTAAAGGGCGTTGAGAACAAAGAAATTGTTGGAGTTTACATTTTTATCTAGTACCAGTATCAACACGCGTGATGTTAAGAAAATATCTTTTGCAGAAAGGTTGGCTAGAGATTTCTTGTAAAAACGTTAGCCCCACTGAATTCATAATGAGAATATTTCAATCTTTTTTGATTCCATGTATTATTTTCATTATGCACATAGGGGAGGAGCCGTATGAGATGAAAATCTCATGTACGTTTCTGGAACGGAGAATTCTTTGAATCGAATGACGACCGTAACGGATGTCAGCTCAATCGGAAGGAAATTATGCGGAAGCTTTACAGAATTATTATGAAGCTATGCGA